TGTCCACCCCAACTCAATCTATGCTTTGGACAAATTATTCACTGATAGAAAAAAAAATGAAAGATCTTTCCGCTAGAAGAAAGATAATCATAAATCAAATAGAAAAAATTTCAAAAGAAAAGGAAAAAAAAATTAGAACCTCGGAAGTAAACATTAGTACTAATAAAATAAGTTATAATGATAAAAGATTAAAACCATCAAAAAATATTTCGTACGTATTAAAAATAAAAAGAAGAAATGCTCGATTAATACGTAAATTCAACTTTTTTATCAAAATTTTGATTGAAAAGATATACATAGATATCTTTTTAGGTATCATAGATATCTTTTTAGGTATCATTAATATTCCAAGGATCAATACACAGCTTTTTCTTGAATCAACAAAAAAAAGTATTACTAAATACATTTACAATAACGAAAAAAATCACAAAAAAATTGATAAAAAAAATCCAAAAAAAATTCACTTTATTTCGATTATCAAAAAGTCAAGAAATATTAATATTGCTAATAATAATTCACAGATTTTTTGTGACATATCTTCCTTATCACAAGCGTATGTATTTTACAAATTATCACAAATTCAAATTCTTAACTTATATAAGTTAAGCTCGATCTTTCAATACCATGGCCTTTTTCTTAAGAATGGAATAAAGGATTATTTTAGAGCCCAAGGGTTATTTAATTACGAATTAAAAGATAAAAATTTTCGAAATTCTGTTTCTGTAATGAATCAATGGAAAAGCTGGTTAAGAAGTCATTATCAATATAAATACGATTTATCTCCGATTAGATGGTCTAGATTAATACCACAAAAATGGCGAAATAGAATCTACCAACACCATATGGTTCAAAATAAAAAATTAAGCAAATGGGATTTATATGAAAAAGGCCAATTTGAAAAAGACCAATTAATTCATTATGAAAAAAAAAATGATTTTGAGGTAGACTCATTACCGAATCAAAAAGAGAATTTTAAAAAACACTATAGATATAATCTTTTATCATATAAATCTATTAATTATGAAAATAAGAAGGACTTTTTTATTTACGGATCGCCGTTCCACATAACTAATAAAGATGATATTATCGATATAGAGAAAAGTCCGGATAGAAAATATTTTGATTGGAGAATTCTCAATTTTTGTCTTAGAAAGAAGGTCTATATTGAGTCCTGGATCGATACCGGAAGCAAAGATAAAAAAAATACTAAGACTATAACTAATAAGTATCAAATAATTGATAAAATTGATAAGAAAAATATTTCTTTGCTTACAATTCACCAAGATCAAGAAGTCAATTCATCCAATCAAAAAAAGGGGTTTTTTGATTGGATGGGAATGAATGAAGAAATACAAAATAGTCTCATATCCAATTCCAATTTTGAACTTTTGTTCTTTCGAAAATTTGTGATACTTTACAACACATATAAGATAAAACCATGGACAATACCCATTGAATTTATTCTTTTCAATTTTTATAGAAATGAAAAAAATGTTAGTAAAAATAAGAAAATCAACGGAAAGAAAAATGGCGCCCTTTTTATATCATCGAATGAAAAATGGCGCCCTTTTTATATCATCGAATGAAAAAAAACTTATTGAATTAGAGAATCAAAATCACGAAGAAAAAGAATCCGACGATCAAGTAGATTTTGGATCAGTTTTCACAAATCAAGAAAAAGATATTGAAGAAGATTATATAGGATTAGATATGAAAAAACATAAAAATAAAAAGCAAAACAAAAGTCATACGGAAGTAGAGCTTCATTTCTTCCTAAAACAGTTTTTATGTTTTCAATTAAGATGGAATGGTTCTTTAAATCAAAAGATAATCAATAATATCAAAGTATATTGTCTCCTGCTTAGACTGACAAATCCACGAGAAATTATTATATCTTCTATCCAAAGGCAAGAAATAAATCTGAATATTCTGATGGTTCACAAGGATTTAACTCTTACAGAATTGATGAAAAAGGGAATATTGATTATCGAACCTGTTCGTCTGTCGGTAAAAAATGATGGACAATTTATTTTGTATCAAACGGTAAGTATCTTATTAGTTCATAAGAACAAACAAGAAATTAATAAAAAATATAGAAAAAATTTCTATGTTGATAAAAAGAATTTTAACGAATCTATTGAAAGACATCACAATATAATTGGAAATAGAGACAAAAATAATTATGATTTACTTGTTCCTGAACATATTTTATCCCCTAAACGTCGTAGAGAATTAAGAATTCTAACTTCTTTCAATTTACAAAAGAAAAACGATATTCATATAAATACAGAAATTTTCAATGGTAATAACATAAAAAATGGCAGTCCCATTCTGGATAAAAGCAAACATTTTGATAGCGAAAAAAATAAACTAATGAAATTAAAATTTTTTCTTTGGCCCAATTTTCGATTAGAAGATTTAGCTTGTATGAATCGCTATTGGTTCGATACTAATAATGCCAGTCGATTCAGTATGGTAAGGATATATATATATCCGCGGTTGAAATTTTTGTAAGGGTGAATTTTTCATATATATCTCATAGCATATCTGATCTAGTATATCAAAACAAGGAGATAAACGCGTCATTTTTTTACACTCCATATTCCATTCTGGTACATGGAATTCAATCATGTATCAATTAGATCTATAAATGAATCAATGGAATTTTTTGACTTTTAATTTTAGGTAGAATTTTTTATCTTTTTTGTAAGCGAAGAAATAGACCACCTTTAAAAAATTCTACCTAAAACCTAAAATTGGATTGATTAATGATCAATTTTATTTGATTTGACAAAATTTTGAATTACTAACCGAACAAAGTAAAAATTTTTATGTATACCAAATTAAAATGAACTGACATTATTAGTTATTAATACATTTATTATTATTACTGATCAATAAAAAATATCTTAAACTGAAAATAAACTAAAAAAAAAACTTAAAAAAAGGGGGGCTTGTTTTTTGTTTTATGGTAAAAAATTCATTCATTTCAGTTATTTCACAAGAAGAAAAAGACAAAAACAAGGGATCTGTTGAATTTCAAATAGTAAGTTTCACTAATAAGATACGAAGACTTACTTCACATTTGGAATTGCATAGAAAAGACTATTTATCTCAGAGAGGTTTGCGAAAAATTTTAGGAAAACGTCAACGACTGTTGTCTTATTTAGAAAAGAAAAATAGAGTACGTTATAAAGAATTAATTAGTCGGTTGGATATGCGGAAGTCAAAAACTCGTTAATTTGAAGATTGAAGAGTTTTGTTGAATTATTTGATTTATTAGATCTTGAGATGAACTTCTTTTTGTTTTCAGTAATTCGTGGAATGGAAGAATGGATCGAGGAAACCCCTATGACTGTACCGGCTACACGAAAAGACCTTATGATAGTCAATATGGGTCCCCACCACCCATCAATGCATGGTGTTCTTCGACTCATCGTTACTCTAGATGGTGAGGATGTTATTGATTGTGAACCAATATTAGGTTATTTACACAGAGGAATGGAAAAAATTGCGGAAAATCGAACAATTATACAATATTTGCCCTATGTAACACGGTGGGATTATCTGGCTACTATGTTCACAGAAGCGATAACAGTAAATGGTCCAGAACTGTTAGGAAATATTCAAGTGCCTAAAAGAGCTGGCTATATCAGAGTAATTATGTTGGAATTAAGTCGTATAGCTTCTCATTTGTTATGGCTTGGCCCATTTATGGCAGATATTGGTACACAGACTCCCTTCTTCTATATTTTTAGAGAAAGAGAGTTAATATATGATTTATTCGAAGCTGCCACTGGTATGAGAATGATGCATAATTATTTTCGTATCGGGGGAGTAGCGGCTGATCTACCTCATGGTTGGATAGATAAATGTTTGGATTTTTGTGATTATTTTTTAACAGGAGTTGCTGAATATCAAAAACTTATTACGCGAAATCCTATTTTTTTAGAACGAGTTGAAGGAGTAGGTATTGTGGGTGCAGAGGAAGCAATAAATTGGGGTTTATCGGGACCAATTCTACGAGCTTCCGGAATACAATGGGATCTTCGTAAAGTTGATCATTATGCGTGTTACGACGAATTTGATTGGGAAGTCCAGTGGCAAAAAGAAGGAGATTCATTAGCTCGTTATTTAGTCCGAATTGGTGAAATGCTGGAATCTATAAAAATCATTCAACAGGCTCTGGAAGGAATTCCGGGGGGGCCCTATGAAAATTTAGAAACCCGACGTTTTGATAGAGAAAAGGATCCGGAATGGACCGATTTCGACTATCGATTCATTAGTAAAAAAACTTCTCCTACTTTTGAATTACCGAAACAAGAACTTTATGTGAGAGTTGAAGCCCCAAAAGGAGAATTGGGAATTTTTCTGATAGGAGATCAGAGCGGTTTTCCTTGGAGATGGAAAATTCGCCCGCCGGGTTTTATCAATTTGCAAATTCTTCCTGAATTAGTTAAAAGAATGAAATTGGCCGATATTATGACAATACTAGGTAGTATAGATATCATTATGGGAGAAGTTGATCGTTGAAATGATAATTGATACAAGAGAAGTACAAGCTATCAATTCTTTTTATAGGTTAGAATCCTTAAATGAGGCCTATGGAATTATATGGGTCTTTGTCCCTATTTTGACTCTTGTATTGGGAATCACGATAGGAATACTAGTAATTGTATGGTTAGAAAGAGAAATATCTGCAGGAATACAACAACGTATTGGACCTGAATATGCGGGTCCTTTAGGAGTTCTTCAAGCTTTAGCGGATGGGACAAAACTACTTTTCAAAGAGAATCTTTTTCCATCTAGGGGGGATACTCGTTTATTCAGTATTGGACCATCCATAGCAGTCATATCAACTCTATTAAGCTATTTAGTAATTCCTTTTGGCTATCACTTTGTTTTAACTGATCTAAATATTGGTGTTTTTTTATGGATTGCCATTTCAAGTATTGCTCCCATTGGACTTCTTATGTCAGGATATGGATCAAATAATAAATATTCTTTTTTAGGTGGTTTACGAGCTGCTGCTCAATCGATTAGTTATGAAATACCATTAACTCTTTGTGTGTTATCCATATCTCTACGTGCGATTCGTTGAAAGATAAACTTTTCCCTATTCCTTTCTTTTTAAGAAGAAGGCGAAGTGAATTAACTAGATATATTCATTTTTTATTCATCATTTGGGTTGATGAACTAAATTGGATAGTTATATGAGTGAAAGAAAACAACTTCTAAATTTGCAGTAAAAAAATTGAGACTCATTTCCTATGTACAAGAGTAAAACAGAAATAAACATAAGAAAAGAAGACTCTTTGCCCCAAGATTGGTTGATTAATCATCCTGGCTTGAAGCGGGCTCAAAACAAAAGATCAACTTTATTGAGTTTTTACTATCATTTATAGGTATTCCCGATAGGTATTACCATAATGCTAACAGGTGATTAAAGAAAAATAAGTGGATGGTTAGGAACACCAAGATACACAAAGGATTAGTAATAGAAATTTATAAAATTATCGAAAAACATATTTCGACAAAAAGTATATTAATTGGGGCTTTAAGTTAGTAGAAATGATCAGGCAGTACTCCCCATGATTCCGATCCAGAGTATGCTCCTACCCGCCGATTAAAGAAATGACTATCCGGAACGAAATAATCCTTTCCTTTTTTTAATCCCCTTTTTCGTTTTTTCAGAAAGAAGAATAGGAACGAAAAAAAAGAATCGAATTACAATAGAAGAATAGGAACGAAAAAAAAGAATCGAATTACAATAGAAAAATCAATCTTTTTTTATTCTTTTTTCCTATATCGATATTCATAGAGATAGAATTCGTGCCATAATTCGGAATATCTAATTTTCGTAATCGAAAACGATAGGTTGAAATATCTATTGGTATTTTGACAAGGAATTTTACAAAGAGTATTTTATTGAAGAATTTAAGTTATTACTCAAGAAAAAAATTGAAATTATTAAAGGATGAGATCAATTCCAAAGTACTTTTTTATTTTTAATATTATAACAGATAGAATTTCATTGCTCGAATTTGGGAACGTCGATAGGTTTGATTTTGATCCGATCTATTCTACAAATATATCAAAATTAATAATACAATCTGGTACTTAAATTGATTTATGGCCTTCGAGGAGCCGTATGAGGTGAGAATCTCATGTACGGTTCTGTAATAGCGATGGGAACAGTGATGTTATCACCGACTATGATTATCTAACAGTTCAAGTACAGTTGATATAGTTGAGGCACAATCAAAATCTGGTTTTTGGGGATGGAATTTGTGGCGTCAACCTATAGGATTTATCATTTTTTTTATTTCTTCTCTAGCCGAATGTGAGAGATTACCTTTTGATTTACCAGAAGCAGAAGAAGAATTAGTAGCAGGTTATCAAACCGAATATTCGGGTATCAAATTCGGTTTATTTTATATTGCTTCCTATCTAAACTTATTAGTTTCTTCATTATTTGTAACAGTTCTTTACTTGGGCGGTTGGAATATCTCTATCCCGTATATATTCGTTCCTGAGTTTTTTGAAATAAATAACATAAGTGGAGTCTTTGGACCAACAATTGGCATCTTTATTACATTGGTTAAAACTTATTTGTTCTTGTTCATTTCTATCACAACAAGATGGACTTTACCTAGATTAAGAATGGACCAACTTTTAAATCTTGGATGGAAATTTCTTTTACCTATTTCTCTCGGTAATCTATTATTAACAACCTCTTTCCAACTCCTTTCACTATAAAAAAAAAAAATAATAAAAGAATATTTTTTCTATATTCATGAGTTGTCTTCAAATCAAACAAGAGAAAAAAAAAAACAAACATCAAATTATTCCTAAAAATTCAGGATATGTTTCCTATGGTAATTGGGTTCATGAATTATGGGCAACAAACCATACGAGCTGCAAGGTACATTGGTCAAAGTTTCATGATTACCTTATCCCATGCAAATCGTTTACCTGTAACTATTCAATATCCTTATGAAAAATTAATAACATCGGAGCGTTTCCGCGGTCGAATCCATTTTGAATTTGATAAATGCATTGCTTGTGAAGTATGTGTTCGTGTATGTCCTATAGATCTACCTGTTGTTGATTGGAAATTGGAAACTGACATTCGAAAGAAACGGTTGCTTAATTACAGTATTGATTTCGGAATCTGTATATTTTGTGGCAACTGTGTGGAGTATTGTCCAACAAATTGTTTATCAATGACTGAAGAATATGAGCTTTCTACTTATAATCGTCACGAATTGAATTATAATCAAATTGCTTTGGGTCGTTTACCAATGTCAGTAGTTGACGATTATACAATTCGAACAATTTTGAATTCAACTAAAAAAAAAATGGATAAACCACTTTGATTGATTAAAAAGTACAATTATTAAACTACAATTCTGTTTTGATCGAAAGGTATGGAACGGGATTTCTTTCATTTTCCTTGGTCAATAACTAGAAAAATTCGAAATTCCAACTATTGATTTGATTGATGAAAATTGCATTGCAACTTAATTTGGATTGACAATCTATATTGACAATCTATTAATATATCTATAATTCTATCCATTTCAAAATGAAAATGAAAAGTTAGAATGCCCTTTGCGAGAAAGAATGAAATTAGTAAAATAGTGGTACATATAGTAATAGAATTATAATAAGATAATAAGTTATATTATATAGTTCTATTATATAATTCTAATATAAAATAAAAAGAAATAGAAAATAGAAATAAAGTTTTTCCTGGTCAGGTCAATAAGGTCATGAAGAAACAATTCCATTTTTTTATCTCTTATTTTACGTGCAATGGATTTGCCTGGACTAATACATGATTTTCTTTTAGTCTTTCTGGGATTAGGTCTTATATTAGGAGGTTTAGGAGTAGTATTATTTACCAACCCAATTTATTCTGCCTTTTCATTGGGATTCGTTCTTGTTTGTATATCTTTATTTTATATTTTATCAAACTCTCATTTTGTAGCTGCCGCACAGCTCCTTATTTATGTGGGAGCTATAAATGTTTTAATTCTATTTGCCGTAATGTTCATGAATGGTTCAGAATATTCCAAAGATTTGAATCTTTGGACTGTTGGAAACGGGGTTACTTCCTTAGTTTGTACAAGTATTTTTCTTTCACTAATTACTATTATTCCAGATACGTCATGGTATGGGATTATTTGGACTACAAGAACAAATCAGATTATAGAACAAGATTTGATAAGTAATGGTCAACAAATTGGAATTCATTTATCAACAGATTTTTTTCTTCCATTTGAATTCATTTCAATAATTCTTTTAGTTGCTTTGATAGGTGCGATTGCTGTGGCTCGTCAGTAATAAATCTTTATAATTAGTAATCGAAATCAAAATTCAAATTATTTTCTATGTTATCACATCGATTTTCCTTCAATTCTATTTAAAAATTGTTTCTGATTTATGTAGAAATTCTTTTAAGAAATTCTTTTATTTGATCTATTATCCGTATATTTCTTTGTTCTGTACTTATGAGATTCTTATTCTACTCAATCCAATCTGTTGATGTTCAATTGTTGTTCATATTGAAATAAATCAAAATTGATAAGGAGTTGGTTAATGATGCTCGAACATGTACTTGTTTTGAGTGCCTATTTATTTTCTATCGGTATCTATGGATTGATCACGAGTCGAAATATGGTTAGAGCCCTTATGTGTCTTGAACTTATACTGAATGCCATTAATATAAATTTCGTAACATTTTCTGATTTTTTTGATAGTCGCCAATTAAAAGGAAATATTTTTTCAATTTTTGTTATAGCTATCGCAGCCGCTGAAGCAGCTATTGGACCGGCTATTGTTTCGTCAATTTATCGCAACAGAAAATCCACTCGTATCAATCAATCGAATTTGTTGAATAAGTAGTATTAATCGTATAGAATAGAATTTTTATATTCATTAATTCGAAATTCGAGCTGCCATGTATGATACGTAAGTTATCTGATCATGTTTGTGAAAATGGAATAAATTAAAGTATCTTGGCTCTGGCTCTATCTCATGAGTTGATCCAGAATTGAATAGAAAACTTCTGGTAAATCATTGATTCGTCTGGTGTCTAAATATATGATGATTCGTTTAGAAATTTACTAGATTGGAATTTTATGACGTTAAAAAAATTATAAATCCAATGTCACATTCAGTAAAAATTTATGATACATGTATAGGGTGTACTCAATGTGTCCGAGCCTGCCCCACAGATGTATTAGAAATGATCCCTTGGGATGGGTGTAAATCCAAGCAAATTGCTTCCGCTCCAAGAACAGAAGATTGTGTCGGTTGTAAGAGATGTGAATCCGCCTGTCCAACAGATTTCTTGAGTGTTCGAGTTTATTTATGGCATGAAACAACTCGAAGCATGGGTCTAGCTTATTGATACTTTCCCGAAAAACCCACTTGAATACATTTTATTTTTTGTTTACCGACAAAAACCCGTACTCAAAAATAAAAATATATATATATATATATTATATATATTTTTATTTTCTATTTTCTGGCACGGGTTTTTCTAGTCCAAGCGTATCTTGTCTTTACCACGAATTCTTTTCCTTGGTTAACAATATTTGTAGTTTTACCGATATCCGCGGGTTTATTAATTTTCCTTTTACCTCATAGAGGAAATAAGGTAATTAGATGGTATACTTTGTGTATATGTATATTAGAACTCCTTTTAATGACTTATGCATTCTTTTTTTATTTCCAATTGGAGGACCCATTAATCCAATTAGCAGAAGATTATAAATGGATCCAATTTTTGGATTTTTACTGGAGATTGGGAATAGATGGATTTTCTTTAGGACCTATTTTACTGACAGGATTTATCACCACTTTAGCTACTTTAGCAGCTTGGCCGATTACTCGGGATTCCCGATTATTCCATTTTCTGATGTTAGCAATGTATAGTGGTCAAATAGGATTATTTTCGTCTCAAGATCTTTTACTTTTTTTTATCATGTGGGAGTTAGAATTAATTCCTGTCTATCTACTTCTATCCATGTGGGGGGGAAAGAAACGTCTATATTCAGCTACAAAGTTTATTTTGTATACTGCAGGAGGTTCTGTTTTTTTATTAATAGGAGCTTTGGGTATCGCTTTATATGGTTCCAATGAACCAACATTCAATTTTGAAACATCAGCCAATCAATCATATCCTGTGGCGCTAGAAATATTTTTCTATATTGGATTTCTTATTGCTTTTGCTGTCAAATCACCGATTATACCCTTACATACATGGTTACCAGACACTCATGGGGAAGCGCATTACAGTACTTGTATGCTTTTAGCCGGAATCTTATTAAAAATGGGCGCGTATGGATTGATTCGAATCAATATGGAATTATTACCTCACGCTCATTCTATCTTCTCTCCCTGGTTGATAATAGTAGGCGTAATGCAAATAATCTATGCAGCTTCAACATCTCCTGGGCAACGAAATTTAAAAAAAAGAATAGCCTATTCTTCTGTATCTCATATGGGTTTCATAATTATAGGAATTTGCTCTATAAGTGATATGGGACTCAATGGAGCTATTTTACAAATTATATCACATGGATTTATTGGCGCTGCACTTTTTTTCTTGGCAGGAACAGGTTATGATAGAATACGTCGTGTTTTTCTTGACGAAATGGGCGGAATGGCTACCCCAATGCCAAAAATATTCACGATCTTCAGTATCTTATCACTAGCTTCCCTTGCATTACCGGGCATGAGCGGTTTTTTTGCGGAATTGATAGTATTTTTTGGAATAATTACCGGCCAAAAATATCTTTTAATGTCAAAAATATTAATTACTGGCGTAATGGCAGTTGGAATGATATTAACTCCTATTTATTTATTATCTATGTTACGCCAGATGTTCTATGGATACAAACTGTTTAATGCCCCAAACTCTTATTTTTTTGATTCTGGACCGCGGGAGTTATTTGTTTCGATCTCTATCCTTCTGCCTGTAATAGGTATTGGTATTTATCCGGATTTCGTTTTCTCATTATCCGTTGAGAGAGTCGAAGCTATTCTATCTAATTATTTTTATAGATAGTTTTTTCTAAATATCTAAATAAAAAAAAAAAAAGAAATCCTATGATTTTAAAAAATGGAAAATCCTTAGGTTATACAATGAAAAAACTTTTTTTTTCGTCGCTTCCATTTTAGTTAAAAAAAAATGAATTGTAACCAAAATTTTTTGGCATTTGTGAGAACTTTTTGAATCAAGTAATATGGATGATTCAAAAGGTTCTCAACGGCTTACCTAAAGTTTTTTGTATCTATGCTTTGCTGTTCTATAGAGTTGCATTCGTCAGACCCTTTCTTCAATTGTTAATTGTTAATGGAAATGAACCATAACTATGGAGTCCTATTCCTAATAAATTAACTCCAAAATAGCATATCCAAATTATAAGAAAACCCATAGAAGCGACAATTGCGGAATTTAAACCCTCCAAATTTTTATTTGTTCGAGTATGAAAATAAATCGCGAATATGGTCCATGTAATAAATGCCCAAGTTTCTTTTGGGTCCCAATTCCAATACGATCCCCATGCTTCATTAGCCCAGACTGCTCCCGAAAGAATACCTATAGTTAAAAAAATAAACCCTATACTTATAATCCGATAACTCCAGTCATCTAATTGTTGAATCAATTGAAACCTGTAATAATTCCTAGAAGAAAGAAACGAAATATTTCTTAAAACATTCTTTCGTTCCGTGATATATTGTATCTCATTAAAGTAAAATGAATCATTTAATAAGTTATTGCTTTTATCACCAATTCTTATGATTTTTCGAAATGTGATTACTAGAAATGCTACTGAAAATAATGATCCACACAAAAGAGCTGCATAGCCCAATATCATCATACTTACGTGCATCATTAACCACTGGGATTGGAGAGCGGGCACTAAGATTTCGGATTGATGCATGCCAGTTAAAAGACCCGAAGTGGCAAACCCTTGAGTAAAAAAAGTACTTGGCCCGGTTATTGCGCTTAAATAATTTTTATGTTTTTTAAAATAAGGAACCATATGAATAAGAGAAAACACCCATGAAAGAAAGATTAATGATTCATATAAATCACTTAATGGTAAATGTTCCAAAAAAAACCAACGAGTAACTAATAATCCTGTTATACAGAAAAAAGTAGTTATCATTCCCTTTTCTGACGAATCATATAGTTCTACGAATTCATCGACTAATAAGGTTATCAAATGAATTGTAATTACAATTGACACGACTGAAAAAGATATATGAGTTAATATATGTTCTAAAGTCAAAAATATCATAAAATTTTTAAAATTAAAAATAAAAAATTAAGAAGGTTCCTCTATTATATAGGAAGTGAATTCATTATATTCATTATATTATAGGATTTATTGTATCCTTTTGAAAATTACAGGATGTTATGCCGCCACTCGGACTCGAACCGAGATGCTCTAGCACTGCTTCCTAAGAGCAGCGTGTCTACCGATTTCACCATAGCGGCTTGCTCAAAATCATAATAATCCATTTTTATTTAATCGTCGAGCTTGAAGGAGTCAATTCAATGCAATATTTTTTACGAAACATTCAAATTCATGAAGAAAAATTCATTTAAGAATTCAAAAAAGCGAATTTTTTTTATGAATTACAATTTGAATATTATATTCAATAGATTTATGGATTCAAGAGATTTATGGAACTATTTTATTGGTTAGGTTTTTATTGTAGAGAGAGTTTGGATTAGGATTTAGAAAGCCAATTAGGTATTGATCTGGACATATCATATAATAAAAAAATTTCGAGTTTTGCTCCGTACTTAAAAAAAAATCGTGTCTAATTAAATTGAATATATACCTTGATCCAGTTTCCAACCCAAGTATTAAAGTAGATCAGTCAAAATTGATAGTATAAAGAAAAGAAAATATTGAAATTGAAATAGTAGAAAAAAGACAAAACTTGTGAATATTTATTATTGTGATTGTGATAAACAGTTCGATGAGGAAAATAATAAAGAATAATCACCACCCTGAAAATGATAAAATATCCTAAGTAAAAAGAACGTTGAAATTTTGTGTCTTCTCTTTTTTTGCAAACAAAAAAAGTACTGTTTTTAGAATTCAGTAGACAAAAGAATTCTTTATTCTACATAGGATAAAAGAAAAACTTTATTCTACATAGGATAAAAGAAAAAGGAGGTCCATTTAATATTGATTAGTTCAAAACATTAAAAAAAAAAAATTAGAAAATTATTAGAAAATTCTAAACATTTCTATTAGAAATTCTAAAAAATAAACGAACAAATAAACGAAATTAGACCCTTTCTTTATCATATCAAGTAAGATTAGATTATTCCAACCTTTGATTTTTTATTTGATTTGTCGCACAAAAAAAAACTTTTTGAATTACCTGTAGAAAGAGATTTTGCTAATGAAAATACTTTTAATACTGCCAAATATCCTTTTCTTTTCCAAATATTTTTTCGAATACGCTTTTTTGATATAGAAGTACGCTTTTTTGGAACTGCCATTCAAAAATAAAGAATTTAGTTATTGTTATAGTTGGATGTGAAAGACATTTATTGTTAAAAAGTAAAAAAAAAAATTGTTTTTTACTATTCTATTTCTATTCATTATCTATATATTTAGTCTGAAAATTCTACTCTTTTCATAAAAGAAGCCTATCCACCTATTTTATTTATATTTCTGTCTTTTTTCGACATATTACATGTATAAAATAGAAAAATACATCAATAAAGTTTAAGAAAAAGTTTAAGAACCTAAAATGAATTCATTTTATTTATCTTAAATCCTAAAATTGTTTTTATTCTAATATATTTTATTCTATATTCTAATATATTTTATTCTAATATAAATTTTATTCTAATTCTAATAGAATTTATTCTAATATCAATTTTATTCTAATTCTAATAACTTTTAGTCTTTAACTTTTTAATTTTGATTTTGAAATTAAATTTTGAAATTAAATGAAATTAAATAAAAAATAAATTAAATAATTCAATATTCTAATTAAATAATAATTCAATATTCTAATTAAATATTCAAAATTAAATAATAGAATATTGAAAAAATAGAATATTGAAAATAATAGAAAATAATAGATTAAATAATCCAGTAAGGATCCGTTAAAATTATCTTTTTTATTATTCCTATCACTATCCAAATTTCAAACACTACTTTCTAATTTTTTATCTTTTCTCTAGGTATATAAAAACCTGTAATTTGTAATTATAAGTAATTAATTGAGTAATTATAAGTAATTAATTGAATAATAATTCATTTTTTTTTTCACTAGTATTTTTATTTGACCAACTCTAACTTTTTGATTTAAATATGTGAAGTATTTTTGGAAAAATTCAGGATAATTAAGAATAGAAAATTCGATTTAAGTTTTACATATTTTTTTTCATTTATTTCTTTTTTCTTTTTTATTGACTGACTTATTTAAAAAGATATAAGAGCCGATGAATCAGAAAAAAGAAAAAAATCAAATTAGTAATTAAAAAAGTTTTTTTATGGAACATATATATCAATATTCATGGATCATACCCTTCGTTACATTCCCAGCCCCTATGTTAATAGGAGCGGGACTCCTAGTTTTTCCGGCGGCAACAAAAAAACTTCGTCGTATATGGGCTTTTCCAAGTGTTTTATTATTAAGTATAGTTATGATTTTTTCAATCGATCTGTCTATTCAGCAAATAAATAGCAGTTTTATTTATCAATATATATGGTCGTGGACCATCAATAATGATTTTTCTTTAGAGTTCGGACACTTGATTGACCCACTTACTTCTATTTTGTTAGTATTAATTACTACAGTTGGAATTATGGTTCTTTTTTATAGTGACAATTATATGTCTCATGATCAAGGCTATTTGAGATTTTTTGCTTATATGACTTTTTTCAATACTTCAATGTTGGGATTAGTTACTAGTTCTAATTTGATACAAATTTATATTTTTTG